TTGACCTTTCATAAGTGGAGATAGAATAAAGCGCCCATAATAAAGACATTTACTATCTGTTCTTGATTCAACACATTTCCACCGCAGTGTCCGAGTAGATACTCTTATTTTCTCTCGAACCATAGTAATATTATTAAAATTTGATCATATCTTGGAATCATTTTTTTCTCTTGAAAAATCTGCAATTCTCTTTTCTACACTCGTCTTTTTTTAGGAGGCCTACAGCCGTTATGTGGCATAGGAGTTACGTCTCGTACGAAACTTAATAGTATACCACTTCTACGAATAGCTCGTAATGCTGCATCTCTTCCGAGACCAGGACCTTTTATCATGACTTCTGCTCGTTGCATACCCTGCTCTACCACAGTACGAATAGCATTTCCCGCTGCGGTTTGAGCCGCAAAAGGTGTCCCTCTTTTTGTACCCCTAAATCCACAAGTACCAGCGGAAGCCCAAGAAACTACCTGACCTCGTACATCTGTAACAGTCACAATGGTATTGTTGAAACTTGCTTGAACATGAATAACGCCTTTTGGTATTTTACGTGTATTCTTACGCGAACTAATACGTCCATTTCTGCGTGAACCTATTTTTGGTATAGATTTTGCCATAGCTTATCATTTTATAAATATGAGTTAGAGATATATGGATATATCCATTTCATGTCAAACCAAATACTTTCAAAACAAATACTTCATTCAAAACAAATACTTCATTTTTTATTTGTATATCAATCAAATCTTTTAGAAAGTTTTTTTACTCGAATGGTTATCCTTGTCGTTGTTTATGTTTTGGGTTAGAACAAATTACTATAATTCGTCCTCGTCTGCGGATCAATCGGCATTTTTCACAAATTTTACGAACAGAAGCCCTTATTTTCATATTTGTCATTCCTTACTTTAATTTCGATTCTTGGAAGAAAATAAGTTTCTTGAAATTTTGAACCTCCATTTTTATTCTCAAAGGAGTGTTGAAGTTGAAAAACTACTAGTCGTTTGAATCCTTATTGCGGAGTCTATAAATTATACGACCTCTGGTTGAATCATAACGGCTTACTTCAATCTTAACCCTATCCCCTGGTAGGATTCGTATAAAACTACGTCGTATTCTTCCTGAAACATAACCTAGAATCATATCTTCATTATCTAAACGAACCCAGAACATTCCATTAGGAAGTGATTCAGTAATTAAGCCTTCATGAATCCATTTTTGTTCTTTCATTCCAGGCAAAACCCCCTTAAAGTATTAACTAATAGAGGAGTGATATTAGACAACCCGTCTTTTCTCTTTTTTTTTTCACAAATAGGAAATTTTGAATCCAATTCAGATATCAGAAGGATTACCATATATAACATAAAATTTCTCCACCAATTCCTTCTAGTCGAGCCTCTCGATCTGTCATTATACCTCGAGAGGTAGAAAGAATTACAATTCCCATTCCTCCTAAAATTCTAGGAATTCGTTGATAGTTAGAATAGATTCGTAGACCAGGGCGGCTGATTCTTTTTAAATTTAAGGTATTTTTATATGGTCCTTTCCTATTTCTTCTATGTCGCAGAGTTAAAACCAAAAAATAGTTGTTTTTTTCTTGATGTTTTCTCGCGTTTTCGATAAAGCCTTCTCGTAAAAGTATTTTTACAATGTTTTCGGTGATGTTAGTAGATGCTATTCGAACTGTTTCTCTTCTATTCATGTCAGCATTTCGTATAGAAGTTATTATATCAGCAATAGTGTCTTTACCCATGATGAACTAAAATCTGCGATGTTTCCGAATTTTTATCTAAGCAACATGCTTTTTTTATTAGTTTATTATTGATTTTTATGACTTTTTTTATAAAAAATTCAAAACGAAAGGTATATACGTGATACACAATCTACTATATATTTAATATATTATATTTAATATATTTAATATTTATATTTAGAAAATTTCTATTTAGAAATATTTATAAATAGAAATTCTAATATCCGGATTTCGTCTTATAATACCTCGGGAGCTAATGAAACTATTTTAGTAAAGTTTTGTCTCAATTCCCGGGCAATTGCACCAAAAACTCGAGTTCCTTTTGGATTTCCTTCTTGATCAATGATAACTGCAGCATTGTCATCATATCGTATTATCATACCGTTGTCTCGTTTGAGTTCTTTAGGGGTACGTACAATTACAGCTCTGATCACTTCTGATCTTTCTAAGGGCGTATTTGGTATTGCTTCTTTGATCACAGCAACAATAACGTCACCAATACGAGCATATCGACGATTGCTAGCTCCTATGATTCGAATACACATCAATTCTCGAGCCCCGCTATTATCTGCTACATTTAAATGGGTCTGAGGTTGAATCATATAATTTTTTTATCTGTTCTTTCAATGCAAAAATAAAATGCAAAGGGCGAAAAAAAAAAAAGAAATATTGTTTGTCAAAAACAAAAAAAACGAAGGTTTTTTTATCTCAAAGATCTATTTCTCTCGGTTCTATATTACTATCCACTATCCGGAAATAATGAATTGAGTTCGTATAGGCATTTTAGATGCCGCTATTGAGATTGCCCTTCGGGCTATATTTTCTGCTACTCCACTTATTTCATAAAGTATTCGACCTGGTTTGACAACAGCTACCCAATATTCGGGAGATCCTTTTCCCGAACCCATACGGGTTTCCGCGGGCCTTACTGTAACTGGTTTATCTGGAAATACACGTACCCATATTTTTCCACCGCGGCGTGCATTTCGTGTCATTGCTCGCCGGCCCGCTTCTATTTGTCTCGACGTGATCCAAGCGGGTTCAAGTGCCTGAAGAGCATATCTTCCGAAACAAATCTGATTTCCTCGATAAGATATTCCCTTCATTCTTCCTCTATGTTGTTTACGAAATCTGGTTCTTTTGGGGTTATAGTTGATGGTTTTTTCTTAATTCCATCTCTACTACAGAACCGGACGTGAGAGTTTCTTCTCATCCGGCTCCTCGCGAATTTTTTATTTTAATATTGAATTAAGGTATGCATGCAATAATACACTGAATCAAGAGATTCTTTTGGATTCATCTAATTTTTTTATAAAATCTTTATTTTTTTTTTATTGGATTGCTAACATATAAGCAATCCAATAAAAAAAAGGAATAAAAAAAAGGAATTTTCGCGGGCGAATGTTTACTCTTTCAATATCTATTTTATCTGTAGGGTTAATTTATCACTTTTCAGAATAGATGAATTTTTCTTTGGTTCGTTCCGCCATCCTTCCAAATGAATCAGCAGAATTCATTTTCAATTGAATTTTCTGTATTCACAGGTTCCATCGTTCCCATCGCTTCTTAATTAATGGTTAGGTCTGAATTATACAACGGAGCTCTTAATAAAATTTGTTTTTGAGCCAATCTTCTTAGTCTTTATTGGCTAGAGGCTCTTACTTTTTTCTAAGAACATATCCATATAATTGTATCTGTATTGATGCTTTATTACATTGTCTTTTATGAAATGATTCAAAGACCTTACATAATTGGAATTATATATCTTTTCTATTTCTTTTTTTTTCTTTCTCTCACCCTTCCTTTTATCTGTATCCTTTTCTATTTTGTATATTTCAATTTTGTTTTGCTTGACAATTCGTTAGATCTATTGTTTATGACAAATGAAAAAAATTTCAGTTGCTACAATGATAGGACAAAAATATCATATCTTGACTGCTTCTTTGGATCCAGATAATGTGATGCAATGAGTTGGTTATTAGTTCTATATTTATTAGGTTCTATTTCATACTCTAACTTATATAAGATATAATATATATATAATATATAAGGTTTTTATTTTAACAAAAACCAACGAGTCACACACTAAGCATAGCAATTTTAGCAAAGGGTCAAACGAATTTTTATTTAACCTTATAGAATTTTAAATCAAAATTGTTTTGGTGGAAAAAAATAAACGAAAAAGGTTGTCATTTTTTGTTTCAGCAAATCGAAACATAAACACAGGTTTAAGTAAAAGATTCTTATTCCTTGTCTATAAATATCCAAATTTTAATACCCAATACTCCATAGATAGTTCGAACGGTATAGGCGCAATAATCAATTTTCGCACGAATAGTTTGTAGGGGAACCCTGCCCTCTCTTATCCATTCAATACGTGCAATTTCTTTTCCATCTATACGACCCGCAATTTGTATTTGAATTCCTTTTGTATCAGCTTGTTCGGTTAATTCAATAGCCTTTTTCATTGCTTTTCGAAAGGATACCCTATTCTTTAATTGCCCGGCTATAAATTCTGCAAGAATATTCGAATTTCCATAAGGTTTTGCAATTCTTGTAATAGCAATGTTGAGTTTTCGGTTCACACAATTCAATTCTTTTTGCACATTTCTTTTTAGGTCTTCGATCCCTCGTGGTTTATTTTCTATTAATAACTTTGGGAATCCCATATAGATTATGACCTGTATCAGATCGATTCTTTTTTGAATTTCGATATGCGCAATTCCTTCGACACTCAAGGATGTTTTTGTATTTTTTTGTACATAATTTTTGATACAATCCCGTATTTTTTGATCTTCTTGTAGACCTTCAGAATAATTTTTTGGTTGTGCAAACCAAAGGGAATAATGATCTTGGGTAGTACCAAGTCGGAAACCAAGTGGATTTATTTTTTGTCCCATACTTTTTTAGGCTCCCTTTTTTTTGACTTTTCTTTTAGGATCTTTTTTAGGCTCCGTTATAACAAACCGTTCATACTGCATACCAAAGACTGCTGTTCTTTGATCTTTTATGGATAAAGTTAGCATCCATTTATTAAAAGCTGCAAAGCGGGATATATCTCTTACTATCATATTTATGTGACAAGTAGGTCTTTTTATGAGAGAACTACGTCCTCGAGCTCGAGGTTTTAATTTTTTCATATTAGCTCCTTTCTTAACTTCGGCTTTAACAATGACTAAATTTCTTTTCTCGAAACCTTTATTGTGATCAGCATTTGCCGATATAGAATCAAACAATCTACAAATGGGGTAACATG